CGTATATCGTAAAAAGGTATGATACGGCAGGTTCAGGATTGATTTCCAATTTAGATCGTACCCATATCAATCCTTTTGATTCCAAGGTGAAGATTCAATCATTTCCCCAACATCAGGGAACTCTCGGTACGTTGTTGAATCGAAATAAGGAATGCCAATCTTTCAGAATTTTGTCATCATCCAATTGTTCTCGAATTGGCCCCTTCAATACTTCGAGATATAATAATGCGACAAAAGAATCGGATCCCATGACTCCAATTAGGGATTTGTTGGGCCCTTTAGGTACTATTGTACCTAAAATAGTAAATCTTTGTTCATCTTACTCTTTAAGAACTTATAATCAAGTCTTTTTAAAGAAATATTTGTTACTTGAAAATTTTCAACAGACTTTCCAAATGCTTCAAGTACTTCCATTTAAATACTGTTTCCTAGATGAAAATAGAAGGATTTCTAATCCCGATCCATGCAGTAACATCATTTGGAATTCATCCCATTTGAATTGGTGTTTTCTCCATCACGATTATTGTGAAGAAGCATGGACAATAATTAGCCTTGGACAATTCCTTTGTGAAAATGTATGTCTATTGAAATACGGATCGCGCATTAAAAAATCTGGTCAAATTTTCATTGTTCATGTTGACTCTTTAGTTATAAGATCAGCTAAGTCCTATTTGGTCACTCCAGGAGCAACTGTTCATGGCCATTATGGGGAAACCTTTTATGAAGGAGATACATTAATTACATTTATATATGAAAAATTGAGATCCGGTGACATAACGCAAGGTCTTCCAAAAGTGGAACAAATCTTAGAAGTTCGTTCAATTGATTCAATATCGATGAACCTCGAAAGAAGAGTTGAAGGTTGGGACGAACGTATCCGAAGGATTCTTGGGATCCCCTGGGGATTTTTGATTGGAGCAGAACTAACCATAGCCCAAAGTCGTATCTCTTTGGTTAATAAGATCCAAAAGGTTTATCGATCTCAGGGGGTACAGATCCATAATAGACATATAGAGATTATTGTACGTCAAGTAACATCAAAAGTGTTGGTTTCAGAAGATGGAATGTCTAATGTTTTTTTACCTGGGGAATTGATTGGATTGTTGCGAGCAGAGCGAACAGGGCGTGTTTTGGACGAAGCGATCTGTTATCGGGCAATCTTATTGGGAATAACGAAGTCATCTTTGAATACTCAAAGTTTCATATCCGAAGCGAGTTTTCAAGAAACTGCTCGAGTTTTAGCAAAAGCTGCTCTACGAGGTCGTATTGATTGGTTGAAAGGACTGAAAGAGAACGTTGTTCTGGGGGGGATTATACCGGTTGGTACCGGATTCAAAAAATTAGTACATCGTTCAAAGCAAGACAAAAACATTCATTTGAAAATCAAAAGGAAGAATCTATTCGAGTTGGAAATGAGAGATATTTTGTTACACCATAGAGAATTATTTTGTTCTTGCGCCCCAAACACTTTCCATGAGACATCAGACCAATCATTTACGTAATGTAATTTACTAATTCCTAACAAGAGGTTTATTCTTTTTACTTGAACTCTCTGGTCCGATTATGGATTTGGTAATCAATGAAATAAAAAATAAAGAATGAAATTCATGGTTTGGGTCGTAGATCAATGGTCAATCCTGGTAGAAGGTTCCGTCGGAACAATTATTTATTTCACAGGGTACTGAATCTCTTTGAAAAAAAAAAAAGAGAAAGTGTGGGAAAATGGGAAGACGATATTGGAACATCAATTTGGAAGAAATGATGGAAGCAGGAGTTCATTTTGGTCATGGTACTAAGAAATGGAATCCTAGAATGGCTCCTTACATCTCTGCAAAGCGTAAAGGTATTCATATTACAAATCTTACTATAACTGCTCGTTTTTTATCAGAAGCCTGCGATTTAGTTTTTGATGCAGCAAGTAGGGGAAAAAAATTCTTAATAGTTGGCACCAAAAAGAAAGCAGCGGATTTAGTAGCATCAGCAGCAATAAGGGCTCGATGTCATTATGTTAATAAAAAATGGCTTGGTGGTATGTTAACGAATTGGTCTACTACAGAAACAAGACTTCAGAAGTTCAGGGACTTAAGAGCAGAACAAAAGATGGGTAAACTCAATCGTCTCCCCAAAGGAGATGCAGCAATGTTGAAGAGAAAGTTATCTACCTTGCAAACATATCTGGGTGGGATCAAATATATGACGGGATTGCCCGATATTGTAATTATCGTTGATCAGCAAGAAGAATATACGGTTCTTCGAGAATGTGTCATTTTGGGTATTCCGACGATTTGTTTAATCGATACAAATTGTGACCCAGATCTTGCAGATATTTCTATTCCAGCCAACGATGATGCTATAGCTTCGATTCGATTGATTCTTACCAAATTAGCATCTGCAATTTGTGAGGGCCGTTCTAGTTGTATAAAAAATGGTTGATTATCTTATCATTAAGAAGAAGATTAGTTCGTTTTTGGTGAACTCTCTTTGTTGGAGTTTGAACTAT